ATGCCCACTATAACTAGTTATTTCGGTTTTCTGTTAGTAGCTTTAACTATAACTTTAGTTCTATTTATTAGTCTGAGCAAGATACGACTTATTTGAAATTAATTGAATGAACAATTCATAAAAAAAAAAGAATTTTTTTTTTGCAGTATTCCATTTTCTAGTTCCTTACCGTGTCAATTTCCAATTCTTGGTTATTGAGATTTATGGGCAATATGGATTAATATTTAAGGATAGATATTACCTCCTTTTTTCTCTTTTCAAACAAATTGAAATGATTGAAGTTTTTCTATTTGGAATCGTCTTAGGTCTAATTCCTATTACTTTGGCTGGATTATTCGTAACTGCCTATTTACAATACAGACGTGGTGACCAGTTGGATCTTTGATTAATTAATACCCTTTTTTTTTTGACCTCCTCCTTTTTTTAATCCACAGGAGGTCAAATTAAGATTGCTGTTCAAGCTTTTCCCTAAAATTTTTGACTTAACAAAACAAGAATGGAATCACGCTCTGTAGGATTTGAACCTACGACATTGGGTTTTGGAGACCCATGTTCTACCGAACTGAACTAAGAGCGCTTTTTTATTACAAAAAAGAAAGCTGTAAGTAAAAAGATTCTTTTTTCATTTTACTCCACTACATCTTGAATGCCTATACTATCTCATATATAAACTATATTATATATAAATAGAATAAATAATAATATGATATTCTTTATATCATATTAATTTATGATTAGGTATGCCCAATTTTAATTGATCTCAATTGATCCTTTAATTGATCTCAATTGATCCCTTGTTATTGTATTGCTCAAAGGCGAAGTAATAAGTAGGGATGACAGGATTTGAACCCGTGACATTTTGTACCCAAAACAAACGCGCTACCAAGCTGCGCTACATCCCTTTCAATTGGTCTACAATGTCATTGTAGAGAATCCCTGTCTTGTTTTCCACATACTTATTTCATTTCATTTTCTCCATTGAGATACATAACTTATCTTGCCATTTCTTCTTTTTTTTTTGTCTCATATCATATAACATATAATAATAAACTTATATACATATGAAAAAAAAAAAAAAAAAAATGAAACCCGCCGTAAATTTCGTGAATGCCCGGACGGAAAGAGACGTATTTTGTTCTTTTAAGAAAAGAAGAGGAAAATCTTATCTATCAAATCATTGTACATTTCTCAATTTGAATTAAGAATTCCGCGTACAAAACAAATGCGAGTGTCCTTTAATTTAACTACATATATACATCTGATCATATAGGTATTGCCGTTATGTATTACAATAAAGAATACAGAAGGAGGATTTTTTATGCGAGATCTAAAAACATATCTATCCGTAGCGCCAGTAATAAGTACTCTATGGTTCGGGTCTTTAGCAGGTCTATTGATAGAGATCAATCGTTTTTTCCCGGATGCTTTGACATTCCCTTTTTTTTCATTCTAATTATTAACACGGGGGGGTGAAGAAAATTAGAGACACAATTAAATATCTCTGACTACTACCCCCTTTTTTTTTCTAATTCGAATAAGTTAGAAAAGAGAAAGAATAAAAGTGGATTCAACCTCAGCCAAACTCGGAACTGGGTTCAAGCTTCAAGTAAATTTACTTTAATTAAATTAAGAGAACAGAAGTGGAAATGTGGTTAGGGCAACAGTATCATACAAGAAGTTGAAATAAAATAGAAAGACTGTACTTCTATTCTAATCTAAACTTCTAATGTAAATAGAATTTTAAATCATTGTATTACTTATTTTTACTATTACTATAATTTACTATAATTGGCTGCAACAAAATCTTTCATAATTTGATTTCGAGTTAGCAACTTGTATTTTTTCCTTCTTTTCTTCTTCGTTTCGTATAGGAAAATAGAAGAGTTGAGTGAATAAAAACCAAAAGGAGGTTCATGGCCAATGGTAAAGACGTCCGAATAAGGGTTATTTTAGAATGTACCAGTTGTGTTCGAAACAGTGTTAATAAGAAATCAATAGGCATTTCTAGATATATTACTCAAAAGAATCGACACAATAGACCTAGTCGATTGGAGTTGAGAAAATTCTGTCCCTATTGTTACAAACATACAATTCACGGGGAGATAAAGAAATAGATGGAATCGATCAGCTGCGTGTGACTTTTACAAGGAAGATGAAAAATGACATATTAACATATCATATATTAGCCTATCATATGTTAATATATATATTTAAATAGAAATAAGCAAAATCCTATTTCTTAATTCTAAATCATTAGCATTTTTGATCTGATCGAAGGAAATAGGATTCTCGAAAAAAGGAATAAAATAAACAAGCCATGGATAAATCCAAGCGACTTTTTCTTAAGCCCAAGCGATCTCTTCGTAGGCGTTTGCCCCCGATTGGATCGGGGGATCGAATTGATTATAGAAACATGAGTTTAATTAGTCGATTTATTAGTGAACAAGGAAAAATATTATCTAGACGGGTGAATAGATTGACTTTAAAACAACAACGATTAATTACTATTGCTATAAAACAAGCTCGTATTTTATCTTCATTACCCTTTCTTAATAATGAAAGACAATTTGAAAAAAACGAGTTGGTCGCTAGAACTACGGGTCTTAGAACCAGAAAAAAATAGGCTTACTCTTCAATTGAATCAAAATTTCAATCCGAACTCAAACGTCGCTTGATGTTTTGTTCGAGAAAAATCCAGGAATCCTGATTTGATTGTCGTGTCGTAAAAAAAACGAATTGGGTAAAGTAAAAAGAATAAATATTTTTTTATTGAATGTTTTTGTTCAGGTTGACTACTTGATCATATTATGATCATATTTTATCATACTTATTTCTATTCTACCTTCCCGGAATTCATTTTCCAAAGAATTCCATGTCAAAGTCAAACATTCCGAAGGATTCCTTCCAATCTCTTTATTTTATCATGTCATTGGAAATCAGATAAAGGCAATTCCTATTTAATATAGCTAGTTGTGCAAGTATTTTACGATTAAGAAGCAACTGTCTCTTGTACAGATTGTTTATTAATGTACTATAACTACAGGATACTTCATTCTCGCGAATTGCTGCATTTATACGAGTGACCCATAAACACCGAAAATCTCTTTTGTGCCTATCTCTATCCCGATAGGCCGAAAACAAAGCTTTTATTTTTTGTTGAATAACAGTTCGAGTAAGTCTTGAATGAGCCCCACGAAAGCTTGATGTGAATAAACGAATTTTTGTTCTACGCCTCCGAGCTATATATCCTCGTCTAATTCTGGTCATTGAATAAACGAAACTTTGATAAATAACTAATTGATTTCCTTTCTTTCAGTTATTCTTTTTCCCTTTTCTAGAATAACAAAACGGATTCTTCCAATGTATAAAATAATAATTCCAACGGCTTTTGCTACTCTAACCTTCCCAACCACGATTTTTTCTTTTTTTTATAAGCATTTCGCCTTGAAATAAGAAATTTTATTGGTACTAGGTATCAAACAAAAATATAGTAAATAAAAATAAGTAGTAATAAGTAGTAAATAGAAATGGATAAAGAAATAGTGGGTTCCATCGTTTCTATGGTTATTTCTTAAACGGCGAGGTCCTCTCTATACACCGGAGCCCCTTACTTGATCGAATCAATGCTATTGTTAACTTGTACAGTTCACACTTTTTGGCTCTACCCATGAATTCCCCAGTAGTAGGTCTTTCACAACGAGATCCGTTTTTACAGTAACGGTATTTAATTATGCGGATTAGCTGATTAGCTGACCTTGTTAGTCCGTTCTTGCAAGAGTAGAGGCATCCATTTTCGGCTTTTTAATTTTAATAAGATTTGCCCTGCTTAACAGATAATCATTTGCTACCAATGGGGAATTCTTTCGCATTTTCAATTGAAAATCGAGGTAATTGAATTTGCACCAATAGAAACCATAAATTTGATACACAATAGAAGGATATTCTAGATCCTTTTTTTTTTTTCGTTTTAGATAGTGAAGGGGAGTCTTCCATTCTATCCTATTCATCGGTACTGATCACGGATAGTGGAAAAATTCTTTCTTTTCTTTTGTCCCAACCCACAATCTGAAATCTGAACGAGTCGCACATACACCCTAGTACATGTCCCTCGGCGCTGAGGGCATCCCCCGAGAGCGGGGGATTTGGTGACATTTCTGATTGGCTGTCTTGTGTTTCTAATAAGTTGTTTAATAGTTGGCATGTTGAATCGTATGCATAATGGGCTGGTTTAGATCGATCCTAACCGGATGATTATGAATTCTTTCTATATTCATATTCTATTTTAATATTTTATTAAAATTAATAAAATTCAAATTAATAGAATATTAAACTTCGGTAAGAAACTAAAATCTCAAATCGAGATTTGTGTGAAATTCCTGCTATTTTTTATGCAACTGCTACAAGATCAACAATTCCATGAACTTGGGCTTCTGCTGCTGACATAAAAACATCCCTTTCCATGTCTTCGGATACAACCCATAAGGGTTTGCCTGTTCTTTGTGCATAAACCCTTGTGAGGATTTCGCGCAGTTTCAGTAGTTCTTCCGCTTCCAGGACAAATTCTCCTATTTGTGCTTCATAAAAAGCAGCAATAGGTTGATGGATCATTACCCTGATGATATAAGATAATAAAAGGCTACTTTATCTCGCATAAGAAGGTCACGAGAAGAGATAAAGAATAAAAAAAAAGATAGAATTGAACAACCGTACAGGCATTGTTTGCGCATTGCATACGGCTCCACAAGAGAATTCACTTTTACCGAAGAAAAATAGAGAGTCTACAAAGCCTAGGTCGGTAAATGATACAATGACCACCCTTTCCTTGGGAGGAATTAAGAAAAACAAAATACTATGGTGGCTCCGTTGCTTTATTTCATCGGTGATTTAGCAATCCCAAAGTTTCTTTTTTTTTTCAAATAAAAAAAATGAAAAAAGAATATAATCTTTTTTTTTTTCGTCCTCTTTCATAATTCATAATAATATAAATAGCATTAAGAACCTTCTGGTGTGAAAACAAAAAACAAAAAAAAAAGTTTGCGACACTGAAATAGGCTCCCGATAAATAAGATAAAATCGGAACTACCCTTAATATCTCATACTACTCTTTCAATACATAATCTAATGTTAAAACGAAATAAAAAAATTTCTTATATTGAATTCGAAATGCCATGCTATTATTACTTAATATTCATATTTCATATGGCGAAGGCATAGTTTTCTTTTTTCTTTCAAATAAAATAAAAACCCATTGGCGCCAAGCGTGAGGGAATGCTAGACGTTTGGTAATTTTTCCTCCGACCAGAATAAAAGATCCCATTGAAGCGGCTAATCCCATGCATACTGTTTGTACATCTGGTCGCACAAATTGCATAGTATCATAAATAGCTATTCCGGGTATTACCCATCCGCCAGGAGAGTTGATAAACAAATACAAATCTTTGATCTCACTTTCTGTACTGAGATATACCATAAGACCGATAAGTTGATTCGAAATTTCACTATCAATATCTTGACCTAAAAAAAGTAATCTTTCTCGATAAAGTCGGTTGATTAGGATCAAATTCTATCCCTTAGGAACCGTACATGCACCTTTTGATGCATACAGTTCATCAAAAATCGCGAAAAAAAAAGAATCAATATGTAGATCCCATTTAACGAATAACGAAGGGGTTTTTCCTCCATTTTTTCAAGAAAGATGGTTTTTTTACCCGTTTACCTATAAAAAAAAAAAAAAATTCATTAAACTTATCAAACTAACTTCTCATTGATGTATTCTTTCATCGGGATCAAATTCAAATCACGATAACATTCTCTTGTTCCTGAGTGGGCTTCTTTAATTCTTTTAGGTTTGTGCTCTACTCCGAGTAAAGATCTGCCCGATTTTGATTTGCACATATAGGGCAAATGCCCCCAATACCGCGTCTTTTTGCTACAACTTCCTTTTTTTTTCAATTCATTTCACGCCTTCCACAAAATATTTGATGTATTTATCAAATTATTCGATTGATTATGATTAGCAGTTTGAAATTACTCCTATTTCTAATTTATAAATAGAATATGATACAAATAGGAATCATGGATATAGTACTAATTGGGTTTTTCTAAGCGGAGCCTGGATACTTCATTTTATTGGTCCAAATAAGCTAACCCTAAATTATTCTAATTGATAATATTAATCTGAATACCTCCAAAGCATAGATTTAATTGCACTTTATTGCCACTTCACGCTCTCAATTTTGGATGATTTAATCAATCCTTCTTTGGTGAAACAGAGGATATCTCGATCGGGGTAGAGAACGGGGAAATCCCATAATGACCCAATGTCTCTGACAAGTCGCACTATACGTCAATCCAATTTGAACTATCCTCCCCGGGATTTCGAAAAGGGACTTTTGGAACACCAATAGGCATTAAATGAAAAAAAAAAAATGAAGTACTCTATTTCACTTTGATGTGAAAGCGTAACAATTAATTTATTGTCTTAATAATATCTTAATAATATTATATGAATTTATTCTCATTTATTCTCTTAATAATATTCTATTGGCTTTTATTTTATTATTTTTTCTATTTTCTTTATTTTTATGTTTTATTTTATTTGCGCGGATTCGATAAGTTCATAACATAAAAAAAAAAGAAGACAAAATGAATAAAGTAAAATTCTTACGAATAGGCTCTTTGAATGATGAACAAATCCGTATGCATTCGCTCATCTAAAATGGAGTCAACCTCCCATTGCGTATTGGTACTTATCTGGTATAGAATAGATCTGCTTCTCTTTGTTCCTACAAACAGAATTGTGACATTATGACTAAAATACTAAAAAAAAAAATGGAATCCTTTTTCCGAGATAATCCACTGAAAAAGGGAGGTCCATAACATAGTTTTTTCCAGTGCAATAAAGTTACATAGTGTCTATCTTTCGTTGATAAGGGGGTATTCCATGGGTTTGCCTTGGTATCGTGTTCATACCGTCGTATTGAATGATCCCGGTCGTTTGCTGGCTGTCCATATAATGCATACAGCTTTGGTTGCTGGTTGGGCCGGCTCGATGGCTCTATATGAATTAGCAGTTTTTGATCCTTCTGACCCCGTTCTCGATCCAATGTGGAGACAAGGTATGTTCGTTATACCCTTCATGACTCGTTTAGGAATAACCAATTCATGGGGCGGTTGGAGTATTACAGGAGGAACTATAACGAATCCGGGTATTTGGAGTTATGAAGGTGTGGCTGGGGCGCATATTGTGTTTTCTGGCTTGTGCTTCTTGGCAGCTATCTGGCATTGGGTGTATTGGGATCTAGAAATATTTTGTGATGAACGTACAGGAAAACCTTCTTTAGATTTGCCCAAGATCTTTGGAATTCATTTATTTCTCTCAGGAGTGGCTTGTTTTGGGTTTGGTGCTTTTCATGTAACAGGATTGTATGGTCCTGGAATATGGGTGTCTGATCCTTATGGGCTAACCGGAAAAGTACAATCTGTAAATCCAGCGTGGGGTGTGGAAGGTTTTGATCCTTTTGTTCCGGGAGGAATAGCCTCTCATCATATTGCAGCAGGGACATTGGGCATATTGGCGGGCCTATTCCATCTTAGTGTCCGCCCGCCCCAACGTCTATACAAAGGATTACGTATGGGAAATATTGAAACCGTGCTTTCCAGTAGTATCGCTGCTGTCTTTTTTGCAGCTTTTGTTGTTGCTGGAACTATGTGGTATGGTTCAGCAACTACCCCCATTGAATTATTTGGTCCCACTCGTTATCAATGGGATCAAGGATACTTCCAGCAAGAAATATATCGAAGAGTTGGTACTGGGCTGGCTGAAAATCAAAGCTTATCCGAAGCTTGGTCTAAAATTCCTGAAAAATTAGCTTTTTATGATTACATCGGAAATAATCCGGCAAAAGGTGGATTGTTCAGAGCAGGTTCAATGGACAACGGGGATGGAATAGCTATTGGGTGGTTAGGACATCCTATATTTAGAGATAAAGAAGGGCGTGAGCTTTTTGTACGTCGTATGCCTACTTTTTTTGAAACATTTCCGGTTGTTTTGGTAGACGGAGACGGAATTGTTAGAGCCGATGTTCCTTTTCGAAGGGCAGAATCAAAGTATAGTGTTGAACAAGTAGGTGTAACTGTTGAGTTCTATGGTGGTGAACTAAATGGAGTCAGTTATAGCGATCCTGCTACTGTGAAAAAATATGCTAGACGCGCACAATTGGGTGAAATTTTTGAATTAGATCGTGTTACTTTGAAATCCGATGGTGTTTTTCGTAGCAGTCCAAGGGGTTGGTTTACTTTTGGACATGCTTCGTTTGCCCTGCTCTTCTTCTTCGGACACATTTGGCATGGCGCTCGAACCTTGTTCAGAGATGTTTTTGCTGGTATTGATCCAGATTTAGACGCTCAGGTGGAATTTGGAGCATTCCAAAAACTTGGAGATCCAACTACAAGAAGACAAGTAGTTTGATACAACATAAATCTCTGATTTTTCGTCTCTATTTTCTTTTTGTAATTTGACTTTTGTAATTTGACATAGGGTACTGGGGACATCTTGATTTGAATCGCCACCTTTTCTTTGCTTTGACTCTTGCTCTTTTTTTATCCGGGAACGCTCTAAATAAACAGATATGGAAGCTATAATTGTAAACCACAATTGAATCTATGGAAGCATTAGTTTATACATTCCTCTTAGTATCGACTCTAGGAATAATTTTTTTCGCTATCTTTTTTCGAGAACCGCCTAAAGTTCCAACTAAAAAGATGAAATGATTTTTCATTATCTTAATTGAAGTAATGAGCCTCCCAATCTTGGGAGGCTCATTACTTCAACTAGTCCCCGTGTTCCTCGAATGGATCTCTTAGTTGTTGAGAGGGTTGCCCAAAAGCAGTATATAAGGCATACCCAGTAAAACTTATAAGTAAACCAGATATAGAGATGGCGACTAGGGTTGCTGTTTCCATTATTATATAACAATAAAAAAATAATAATTTCCAGACCACAATGGATCTATGATAAGATCATTTATTTACAACGGAATGGTATACAAAGTCAACAGATCTCAGTTAATACAAAAAAGGATTTATGGCTACACAAAGCGTTGAGGGGAGTTCTAGATCTGGTCCAAGACGAACTATTGTAGGGGATTTATTGAAACCATTGAATTCGGAATATGGTAAAGTAGCTCCGGGGTGGGGAACTACTCCTTTGATGGGTGTCGCAATGGCTCTATTTGCGGTATTCCTATCTATTATTTTGGAGATTTATAATTCTTCCGTTTTACTGGATGGAATTTCAATGAATTAGATTTACAAGAATCACTAAATTCTAGCTTTTCAATACAAAGTGAAGCATTTTGGTCTCGTTTTTTTAGCCCATTTTATGCTATTCTATTTTGGTAGTTCGATCGTGGAATTTCTTTCTTTCTGTATTTCTGGAATATGAGTGTGCGACTTGTTATAATGGATCCTATTGATAATACAGAAAATGGGTCTGTCATCTTATCTTGATAGAGATGGTTTTTGACTTCGTCAGATATTTATTCTAGTATCTGGAGCACGGAATATATGAAATAGATTACGAAGTATTAGAGCTATGATTCATACTTAACTTAATATTCAAATCCCGCGACCGGACTCCAAAAAATTTCAAAGAGTTAGAAACTCTAAATTGAAAGATTTTTCTTCCTTCTAGCTCTTTGTCTATGTTTATTTTGATCAAAGAATAAACCTTTCTTTGGATTTTTAGTCATTATATTTATTAAAAGTGATGATACAAGAGTTCTTACTCAGGGAATCCTTGTACTTAGTTAGTTTGAAGGTTTTATTGAATCATCATGGTTCTAGTATGAATCTGAGGTTTTCAATCAATTTATAGGATCTTAACAAGAAAATTCCTATCAATCAAAAATAAAGAAAACACCAGTAAAGCTGTATTCCATATAAATAAAAATACCAAATCAAGGAAAAAAAATAGGTAAATAGAAGATTCAAGAGGCCT